AATAGAGAGAAATTGAATGATAGAGAAATAAATAGCATAGTAAGAAATAAAAAGCATAGTAATGCAATAGCACTAGAAACGAAAAAAGGGAAGGTATTATCATAATAATAGAGAGAAATTGAATGATAGAGAAATAAATAGCATAGTAAGAAATAAAAAGCATAGTAATGCAATAGCACTAGAAACGAAAAAAAGGAGGTCTGCGATGATTTTAAAACCTTTTCTACTGGGTAATCCGGTATCCTTATGCATGAAAATAATCAATTCGGTCGTTGTGGTCGGGCTCTATTATGGATTTTTGACCACGTTCTCCATAGGGCCCTCTTATCTCTTCCTTCTCCGAGCTTGGGTTATGGAAGAAGAAGAAGGAACCGAGAAGTTGGTATCAGCAACAACTGGGTTTATTATGGGACAACTCATGATGTTCATATCAATCTATTATGCGCCTCTGCATTTAGCATTGGATAGACCTCATACTATAACTTTCCTGGTTCTACCGTATCTTTTGTTTCATTTCTTTTGGGAAGAAGAAATACAATTTTTTGAGGATACTAACAGAAACAGAAATTCAATACAGAATTTCAGCGTTCGACGTGTATTCTTGAATAATCTCATTTTTCAATTAGTCAATCAATTCCTTTTACCAAGTTCAGCGTTAGCCAGATTAGTCAACGTTTCTATGTTTCAATGCAAGAACAAGATGTTATTTGTAACAAGTAGTTTTGTTGGTTGGTTAATCGGTCACATTTTCTTCATGAAATGGGTTGGGTTGGTATTATTTTGGATACGGAAAATGAATTCTATTTGGAGACGGAAAATGAATTCTATTAGGCTGAAGAATAAGTACATTCTACTTTGTAAGTACTATGCGTCAGGGTTGTTTTTAAGATCTAAAGATCAACTCTTTGTTATTATCTTATTAATCACCAATATCTACTATTTAGGCAGAATACCGTTGCCTGCTTCGACTAGGAGAGTGCCAGACAACTTAGAATTCAAAAAATGGAAGCGAACGCGGAAAAGAAATAAAAACTACCTCTTTTGGTTCGAAGAACAAATTGTAAACCTTCTGTTCGACTATCAACAATGGAATCGTCCATTACGATATATAAAAAATAATAACTTTGAAAAACCAGTAATAGATGAAATGTCACAATATTTTTTTCGCATACGTCCAGGTTATGGAAAACGAAGAATATCTTTGACACACCCACCCGATTTGTTAGCTCTTTGGAAAAGGGTGCAGAGAAATCTCACGTTTTGGCCTAATCAAATAGACCCAAGAAGACTAAGACTATGGGGTTCCGATCCCTCTTGGAAACCCAAGAGGGATTGGGTTTTTATCAACAGAAAAAAAAGGAAGAAAATGCGCCGTGAATTAGTACATCGAATAAGAGCTCTAAGCAAGGGAGCCCTTGTTTCGGATGTGCTCGAAAAAAGGACCAGAGTGTGCGAGTGCGAGTACGACGAGGACGATAATGAGATTAAGCAAAAATACTTGCGTAATGTATATGATCCTTTTTTGAGCGGACCAGATCGTCGAAGCACCAGCGAACTAGACCTGGCGATCGCACAGTACACAAAACGGAAGGGACAACTTGTGCCTCTGCTTACCACTGTCTGGGCTGTTGGTGACCCAGAATATGTGAGGCTACACAAGAAATACCCCCAACGATGCTTCGATTACAGGGAATTCCCAATTTGGGGTGTTCTAGCGGGATGCACGCCCCCAGATGATGCGGGTTTTCTTCCTTCATCGTTGTTTTACAGACGTAAAACGTTGGCTCAGCGGATTGGGGATAAAAAAATCGGTACAAAAGTTCCTCGATGGTCACGCAACTTGGGTCTCGATTTTCAAGAGGAGGAGACAGAACTTGGGTACGAACTGTCAGAGTACTATCCGGTTCTTTTAAGACTATACAAACGCTTGGTAGTTTATAAGGAGGAGGAGGAGACTCAGAAAACCAAAACTGAGTCTGATTTCGATGGTTCATCAGAACTAGACGACCCAACCGAGAAAGAGATAGCGCTACTACAGTACCCAAAAGAACCGGATTTGGAGAGGGGCCTAATCATGGGATCCACGGCCATTCAAAGACGTAAAGCAGCTATTTCGAGTCTGTATCAACTAACCGCCCGGTCTCCACTTTTTTCGGGCAAAACAGAAAGAATACTTTTTGCTTTTTTTGATATCTCCAAAATCATCTCCAATATCAAAAGAATAAAAAATATTTTTCGTATTTGGGCGGGGAAAGGTCCCAAATTCGAAGTCTCAACTTCGGATTCTGAGATAAAAAAAGATAAAGAACCGACAGAAACGCGATATCTTTCGGAGGAAGAGGAAATTGAAGTATCAGAAACAACCATAGAACGTGTACAAGCGCAGTTTGAAGAACTGCTAAAAACAGGATCTTGGGAGCTTGTCCTGGTGCTGCAAGGATCAAGAGGTCTCGCCGTACTAGCCCAGTCGAATTTTAGAAAATACATCCTATTGCCTTCAATAATAATAGCGAAAAATCTCGTCCGTATGTTATTCTGTCGAACTCCCGAATGGTCCGCGGATTGGCGCGATTGGAAGAAAGAAATACATATAAAATGCACTTATACTGGCGTTGAAATATCAGACACAGAATTTCCGAACGACTGGTTAATCGAAGGCATTCAGATAAGGGTCCTATCCCCTTTCTATCCAAAACCTTGGCGCAGGTCTAAGCTACGATCCCGCCATAGAGATCCAATGAAAGAGAAAAAAGGAAATGCAGATTGGAAAAAGAAAAGAAAAAGGAAACAGAAACACGAAGCTTCTTTTTATTTAACAATGGGGGGAGGGGCAGTGACAAGACCTTTTGGTCGTCCTATAAAAAAACCTTCTTTTTTTACACCCATTTTGGAAGAACTCAAAAAAAGAATTAGAAAAGAGAAAAAGAAACCTTTTTCAGTTCGAATAAGAGGTCTAATAAGACCTTTAATAAAAAGGTTTCCATTTATACGGACAATACTGAGGATCTTAAAAGATAAAACGAGATGGATTCAAAAAAAAAATCCCATTTTCCGCAAACCAAATAGAGAAATAAAAAAGAGAGTATCTCAACTTCAAACGCCTCAAAAGCAAAACTATAGCAGAATCCTCCCGGCAAGACGCAATCGGGGGGGGGTTGGGGTTTCCAAACGAAAGGTCCTTCGACCTAATAATAGATATAATAATAGAATGGCCTTTCGAAATAATCTTCCCGCGCCTGCTACAAATTCGACTCATTCACAAATTCAAATGAGGAAGATGCACATTAAGAGAGGGAGAATCGGGGGCGAAATAAAAAAATTGCAAGAAGAACTACTAGACCTCCATCTAACTCCAGATGGAAATATTAGTGAGATGGGTCTTGATGCTGAAAAATGGGAAATACGGCCATCTGTTTGGGAGATATTAAGCGGAATGGGTGCCCGATTAAAACATAAATTGCGCCTTATCATAAAATATTTATTCATTGAAAGAATATACATGGATATTTTTCTATGTACCATGAATTTTTCCAGAATTCATGCACAACTTTTCTTTGAATCAAAAAGAAAAATGATTGAGGATAATAAAAAAAGAATTGTTGAAGCAAAAAAAAAAAAAGCCATAATGAACTTTATTTCGATTCTCAAAAAATCGCGTTCTAATATAAAAAAATCGCATTCTAATATTAGTGATGAGAAATCACAGACTTCTCGGCGGCGACGGAACTTATCTTTCTTGTCCCAAGCGCATGTATTTTACAATTTATCGCAAACACACGCGAAGAAGTATCGCTCGAGATCAGATCGCGGAGCACTTCTTTTTCTTAAGAATAGAATAAAAGACTTTTTGCGGATACTAGGAATTGCAAAATCAAGTCCTAAATCGAATCCTGATAAATGGAAAAACTGGTTAAGGGGTCATTATCAATACAATTTATCTCAGACTAGATGGTCTAAGTTAGCACCGCAAAAATGGCGAAATAAGGTCAGTAAACGCCGTACGAGTCAAAATAAAAAATCAAAAAAAGATTCATACAAAAAAGCCCAACCCATTCATTGCGAGAAACAAAAAAAAGATGTAATGGATTCATTACCATTACCGATTCATAAATTAAAAAAAAACTACAGATATGATCTTTTATTACATAAATATATTTTTTATGAGGACAAGAAGGACTCATACTCATATATTTCTGTTAATGATCATTCATCTATTAGTGATGATCTTCCTAGCGATTCTTCATCTTTTAATGATTATTTTTCCCAAAATATGAATTATTTTCGCGAAGAAAAGCTTTTTCTGGATATAGATCTTACTAAAATTCCTGTGAGTCTAGAGGATCTGGTGGAGGAAAGGGGAAAATTTTTTGAGTCGGAACTTCTTCATAAAGTTATTATAGAGAATACAGACCCTTTCTCGTTTGATCGGGTGGAAATGAATAAAGACGTAATAAAAGTGAAGTTTTCGGGTCAGAGAATTCAAATGAAACAGACAGTGGAACTTCGGTTCTTTTGGTTCTTTTTAGAATTAGTGCGACTTTATGGTGCATATACGTATGCTCGTGCATATGAGCATGAGCCGTGGATCGTACCAATTGAATTACTTGTTTTCGACAAGGAAATCTTTAACAACAAAGATCTAGAACGAAATATTCGTCGAGAAGAAAAAAGAGAACAAAGAGCAAAAGAAGGGCTTAAGCGAGAAAAAGAAGAAGAGCTTAATCGACTGCTTAAAGAAAGAGAAGAGCTTATTCAAAAAGAAAAAGAAGAGGCGGACCAAAAGAATCTTGGATCAGACATTGATCAAGATCAAAAAAGTCTAAAACGAAGACAACTCGAGAATGCTATTCGTCGAGCACAACTAAGATTAGTCCTGGAAAAACATTTGCTTTCTCAACTCGACGTGGATCCAAATGTGAATCAGGGGCCTATCGGGGGATTTAGTTTCGGGCTTAAGATGGGGAAAAGTCCAAAGAATCTTGTTCTATGCTTTTCGCAACTAGACGACGATGAGGCGGGTATGTTGGTGGATCTACAGAATTCGATGAAGTCTATTCTACTAAATTTTCCAACCCTCGTAAAACAAGAAATATTGATTGTCGATCCGATTCGTTTGTTTATAACATTGGATGGACAATCAATTATGTATCAAACAATAAGTATTTCCTTGGTCCATAAGAATCAGCACCAAACTAATCAAAGATGCCGAGAAAGGAAATATGATTTGCTTGTTCCTGACAATATTCCATCTACTAGACGTCGGAGAGAGTTTAGAATTCGAGGTTGTTTTGGTTCTCGAAGTCGAAGTCGGAGGAGACTTTTGGATAGCGATCCAGTATGGGTCGCCGAGTATAACATAAAGAACTGTGTGCATTTTTTGGATGAGGACAAGCATATTGATACGGATAGAAATGAATTGATCCAATTCAAATTGTTTCTTTGGCCCAATTATCGATTAGAAGATTTAGCTTGTATGAATCGCTACTGGTTTGATATCAATAATGGAAGTCGTTTCAGTATGTCAAGGATACATATGTATCCACGATTCAGAATTCGTTGATGGTACGTTTGCTATATATCTATATTACGTGTCATATCTAGCAGCTAAAGGCATACAGATGTACGCGGGTTATGTTACATTCTGATACACGATACTGATTCAATGATGTATCATAGCAATTGGATCTAGAAATGAATCGGAAGAATTTTCTTAAGTCCAAATCATTACCTTTTGTGAGCATAGAAATATACCATCTCTTTCTATCGAATCCAATGTAGAAATACAACTTTGAATTGGATTCGATAGACAAAAAAAGTAGTCTATGACTAAATCCAGATTATTTTATTGTGCGTACCAGACCTAAACGAGCGGCATTATTATTATTTCTGATCAGTAATATCAGAAAAGAAAGAAAAAAGAGAAAGAAATTTTTATGATAAAAAACTCATTAATCTCGGTTATTCCGCAAGAAGAAAAAAACAAAGGATCTGTTGAATTTCAAATATTCAGCTTCACCAATAAGATACGGAGACTTACTTCCCATTTGGAATTGCACAGAAGAGACTATTTATCTCAGAGAGGTCTGCGGAAAATTCTTGGAAAACGTCAACGACTACTGGCTTATTTGTCAAAGAAAAATAGAGTACGTTATAAAGAATTAATTGGTCAGTTGGATATTCGGGAACCAAAAATTCGTTAATTGTAAGATTCGTTTGAATTATTTGGTTTATTGGATCTTGAATTTTGATGAACCTCGTTTCCAGCAATTCATGAAATAATGAATCGGGGGAAGAAAACATATGACTGTACCGGAAACAAGAAAAGACTTCATGATAGTCAATATGGGTCCGCACCACCCATCAATGCATGGTGTTCTTCGACTCATCGTTACTCTAGACGGTGAAGATGTTATTGACTGTGAACCCGTATTGGGTTATTTACATAGGGGGATGGAAAAAATTGCGGAAAACCGAACAATTATACAGTATCTACCTTATGTAACACGTTGGGATTATTTAGCTACTATGTTCACAGAGGCGATAACGGTAAATGCGCCAGAACAATTGGGAAATATTCAAGTACCTAAAAGAGCCAGCTATATCAGAGTCATTATGCTGGAGTTGAGTCGTATAGCTTCTCATTTATTATGGCTTGGGCCTTTTATGGCAGATATCGGTGCACAGACTCCCTTCTTCTATATTTTCAGAGAGAGGGAATTGCTATATGATCTATTCGAAGCTGCCACAGGTATGCGAATGATGCATAATTATTTCCGTATCGGGGGGGTAGCTGCTGATCTACCTCATGGCTGGATAGATAAATGTTTGGATTTCTGCGATTATTTTTTAACAGGGGTTGTTGAATATCAAAAACTTATTACACGGAATCCCATTTTTTTGGAACGAGTTGAAGGGGTGGGCATTATTGGTGGAGAAGAAGCCATAAATTGGGGTTTATCAGGACCAATGCTACGAGCTTCCGGAATCCAATGGGATCTTCGTAAAATTGATCGTTATGAGTGTTACGATGAATTCGATTGGGGGGTCCAATGGCAAAAAGAAGGAGACTCGTTAGCTCGTTATTTAGTACGAATCAGTGAAATGGCGGAATCCATAAAAATGATTCAACAGGCTCTGGAGGGAATTCCGGGCGGGCCCTATGAGAATTTAGAAGTACGGCGCTTTGATAAAGCAAGGGATTTCGAATGGAATGATTTTAAATATCGATTCATTAGTAAAAAGCCTTCTCCCACTTTTGAATTGTCGAAACAAGAACTTTATGTGAGAGTCGAAGCCCCAAAAGGAGAATTGGGAATTTTTCTGATCGGAGATAATAGTGGGTTTCCCTGGAGATGGAAAATTCGTCCACCCGGTTTCATCAATTTGCAAATTCTTCCTCAGCTAGTTAAAAGAATGAAATTGGCTGATATCATGACGATACTAGGTAGTATAGATATCATTATGGGAGAAGTTGATCGTTGAAATGATAATTGATACGACAGAAATACAGGCTATCAATTCTTTTTCCAGATCGGAATCCTTAAAAGAGGTGTATGGCCTCGTATGGTTGCTTGTCCCCATTTTTACTCCTATAGTGGGAATCACAATAGGTGTACTCGTGATTGTGTGGTTAGAAAGAGAAATATCCGCAGGGATACAACAACGTATTGGTCCCGAATATGCTGGTCCTTTGGGAATTCTTCAAGCTCCGGCGGATGGGATCAAACTACTTTTCAAAGAAGATCTTCTACCGTCTAGAGGAGATGTTCGGTTATTCAGTATCGGACCATCTATAGCAGTCATATCCATTCTACTAAGTTATTCAGCAATTCCTTTTGGCTATCGTTTTGTTCTAGCCGACCTCAGTATAGGTGTTTTTTTATGGATCGCTATTTCCAGTATTGCTCCTATTGGACTTCTTATGTCAGGATATGGATCGAATAATAAATATTCCTTTTCGGGTGGTCTACGAGCCGCCGCTCAATCCATTAGTTATGAAATACCGTTAACTCCATGTGTGTTATCAATATCTCTACGTGTGATTCGTTCGAACATGAACCTTTACCTCTTTCCTTCCTTTCTAGGAAAGGGGTTGAATGTATTGAATAGATATCTTTCTTTTTTTTATTCATTATTCGGGTCAATGAATTAAACCGGATAGTTATATGAGTGAAACAAAACAGCTTATAAATTTGCAGTCAAAAGATTGATTCTCATCCCCTATGTACGAGAGTAAGGCGAAAGCAAACATAAGCAGTGGAAACTGTTTATCCCAAGATTGGTTGATTAGTCACCATGACTTGAAGCGGATGCAAAAGATCAACTGTATGGAGTTTCTCCAATTGTATTGTATGTATTACCATACCGGGGATCAATCAAAAATGAGTGGACGGTTAGGAACACCAAGGTACACAAAGGATTAATAATGGAGATAATGTAAGGTATCCAAAAGGATATTTTGCCATAAAAGGAATCATAATGAGGACTTTAAGTTGGTAGAAACGATCAAGCAGTACTTCCTCACGATTCTGATCCAGAGTATGCTCTTATCCACCGATTAAAGAAATAACTATCGGGAACGAAATAATCCTTTCCTTTTTTAGTTTAGAATCCCCTCTTTTTCTTTTTAGTGAGAAAGAAGAACAGGAACGGAAGAAATAAAATACAATAGGAAACCTCGAATACTATACTAAGATGTCTTTGTTTATCTCCCCCAACCCATCCATATTCATACAGATGGAATTCCTATCACGATACACTGAACTAGTGTATGTAGTGTCTAATTATTTTTCGTAATCGAAAGATATGGGTCGTCTATTGATACAACGAGTACGAGTATTTTATTGAAAGATTAAGCTATTACTAAACAAAAATCAATTAGAATTTGAAAATAAAGGATGAGATCAATTCAGAAGCGCTTTTTATTTGTTATTAGAGCAGACAGAATTTCTTTGGTCGAATTCAGAACTCTCCGATGCATCTTTACTCTACCCACCCTACAAACATGCCAAAGTAATAAGGAACCAAAACAGTCTTTTGATTTATTTGTGGCCGTTGAGGAGCCGTATGAAGCTGAGGTTTCATGTACGGTTCTGGAATAGCGATGGGAACGGTGATGTTATCATCGACTATGATTATCTAACAGTTCAAGTACAGTTGATATAGTTGAGGCACAGTCAAAATATGGGTTTTGGGGATGGAATCTGTGGCGCCAACCTATAGGGTTTTTAGTTTTTCTAATTTCTTCCCTAGCGGAATGTGAGAGATTACCCTTTGATTTACCAGAAGCAGAAGAGGAATTAGTAGCGGGTTATCAAACTGAATATTCAGGTATCAAATCTGGTTTATTTTACGTTGCTTCTTACCTAAACCTACTAGTTTCTTCATTATTTGTAACAGTTCTTTACTTGGGCGGGTGGGATCCATATATCCCGTACATATTCATTCCTGAACTTTTCGGAATAAATAAAACGGGTGGAGTCTTTGGAACAACAATTGGTATCCTTATTACATTAGCTAAAGCTTATTTGTTCCTGTTCATTTCTATCACAACAAGATGGACTTTACCTAGGATGAGAATGGACCAACTATTAAATCTTGGATGGAAATTTCTTTTACCCGTTTCTCTAGGTAATCTATTATTGACGACTTCTTCCCAACTCCTTTCACTGTAACAGAATACATATTCGAAATTCATAACCTCTCTCAAGCAAGAGAAAGAAACATCAATTTATTCATAGATATCCGCCATATGTTCCCTATAGTGACTAGATTCATGAATTACGGTCAACAAACAATACGAGCTGCAAGGTACATTGGTCAAAGTTTCATGATTACCTTATCTCACGCGAATCGTTTACCTGTAACTATTCAATATCCTTATGAAAAATCGATCGTATCAGAACGTTTCCGCGGTCGAATCCACTTTGAATTTGATAAATGCATTGCTTGTGAAGTATGTGTTCGTGTATGTCCCGTGGATCTACCCGTTGTTGATTGGAGATTGGAAACAGATATTAGAAAGAAACGACTGCTTAATTATAGTATTGATTTTGGAATCTGTATATTTTGTGGTAACTGCGTCGAGTATTGTCCAACAAACTGTTTATCTATGACTGAAGAATATGAACTTTCTACTTATGATCGTCACGAATTGAATTATAATCAAATTGCTTTGGGTCGGTTACCAATGTCAGTAATTGGAGATTACACAATTCGACCAATTATGAATTCGACTCAAATAAAAATAGCCACGGATAACCCCCTTGATTCAAGAACGATTACTAAGATTCAGTTTTGATCTAAAGGAGCGTAGTTTCTTTCTTTTTGGTTGGTTAGTAACTACAAAACAAAACCGTTGATTGTTGAGAATCACGGCTTGATTTGGATTTAGAATAGATTCATATATCCGTAATGATTTCGAAATATACAATTCCAACCGCTTTCGGATACAGAAGAAGGATTGGCCCAATAACCGTATCTACATCAATCCACACCACGTTGGGATTCCATTCAATTAGGAACGTATCCTTTACAAAAAAAAAGAAAGATAGGGTAACCTCCTTTTTCCTGGCCCGGTCAGTAGTCAGTAAGGTCATGAAATATTTCAACTTTTTTATCTTTTATTTTGATTTTCCACATAATGGATTTACCTGGACCAATACATGATATTCTTTTAGTGTTTCTGGGATCGGGTCTTATATTAGGAGGCCTGGGAGTGGTATTACTTACCAATCCAATTTATTCTGCCTTTTCATTGGGGTTGGTTCTTGTTTGTATATCTTTATTCCATATTTCATCTAACTCCTATTTTGTAGCTGCTGCACAGCTCCTTATTTACGTAGGAGCCATAAATGTCTTAATCGTATTTGCTGTGATGTTCATGAATGGTTCAGAATATTACAAGGATTTATATCTTTTGACAGTTGGAGATGGAGTCACTTTACTGGTTTGTACAAGTATTCTTTTTTCACTAATTACTACTATTTCAAATACGTCATGGTACGGGATTCTTTGGACTACAAGATCAAACCAGATTATGGAGCAGGACCTGACAAGTAGCGTTCAACAAATTGGAATTCATTTATCAACAGATTTTTATCTTCCCTTTGAACTCATTTCTATAATTCTTTTAGTTGCCTTGATAGGCGCAATTGCTATGGCTCGTCAGTAATAAATACTTAGAATTAGAAATCCAAAATCAAAAATAAGGCTTTGTTTTGTTCTGTGTTATGATGATCATATCACATAAATTTTCCTTCAGTTCTATTTTTCTATTTTACTGTTATCTATAAAATGGAAGGGGTTGAGTTTTAGTTCGATCTATTACTGATACCTTCCTTTGTTTCGTACTTGTTAGATTCTAGTCAATCAAATCGGTGAAATTTGACTCTTGTTCATATTGAAATCAATCTCGATTGATGAGGAGTTGGTCAATGATGACTGAGCATGTACTTATTTTGAGTGCCTATTTATTTTCTATCGGTATTTATGGATTGATCACAAGCCGAAACATGGTTAGAGCTCTTATGTGTCTTGAGCTTATACTGAATGCGGTTAATATAAATCTAGTAACATTTTCGAATTTATTTGATAGTCGTCAATTAAAAGGAGACATTTTCTCGATCTTTATTATAGCTATTGCAGCCGCTGAAGCAGCTATTGGACCAGCTATTGTTTCGTCGACCTATCGTAACAGAAAATCAACTCGTATCAATCAATCGAATTTGTTGAATAAATAGTCGTAATGATATAAATAAAGACAGATAGAATATTTACCAATTCAAATTAGTGTGTTATGGATAACTCGTATGACTATGTTTGCCGAAACGTAAGATATCAAAATATTTTGGCTTGGCTCTCTTTCATGAACAGATCCAGAAGTAGATTGATTATCAAAAAAATTCTGGTAAACCACTGATTCGTCTGGTGTTTGCAATATATGATTCAGTTACTACTGATTTGACCGGATCGAAAATTGATAACGTTCAAAAAATGGATAAATCCAATGTCACACTCAGTAAAGATTTATGATACATGTATAGGGTGTACTCAATGTGTACGAGCTTGCCCCACAGATGTATTGGAAATGATACCTTGGGACGGATGCAAAGCTAAGCAAATTGCTTCTGCTCCAAGAACAGAGGACTGTGTAGGTTGTAAGAGATGTGAATCCGCTTGTCCAACGGATTTCTTGAGTGTCCGGGTTTATTTATGGCATGAGACAACTCGCAGCATGGGTCTAGCTTATTGATACGTTTCATACAATTCCACTTGAATCCATTTGATTCCTTTTTACCGACAAAAACCCGCGCTCGAGAAAATCGATTTTCTCGAGCGCGGGTTTTTCTGGTCAAAGTCTATCTTGTCTTTATCACGAGTTATTTTCCTTGGTTAACAATAATTGTCGTTTTTCCAATATCCGCGGGTTTCTCAATTTTCTTTCTCCCTCATAGAGGAAATAGGGCGGTTCGGTGGTATACTATTTGTATCTCCATGTTAGAACTCCTTCTAACAACCTATGCATTCTGTTATCATTTTCAATTGGACGATCCATTAATCCAATTGAAGGAGGATTATAAATGGATAAATATTTTTGATTTTCACTGGAGACTAGGAATCGATGGACTTTCCATAGGACCCATTTTACTGACGGGATTCATCACTACTTTAGCTACTTTAGCGGCTCGGCCAGTTACTCGAGATTCGCGATTGTTCTATTTCCTAATGTTAGGAATGTACAGCGGTCAAATAGGATTATTTTCTTCTCGAGACCTTTTACTTTTTTTCATCATGTGGGAGTTGGAATTAATTCCTGTTTACCTACTTTTATCCATGTGGGGGGGTAAGAAACGTCTGTACTCAGCTACAAAGTTTATTTTGTACACTGCGGGGGGTTCAATTTTTCTCTTAATGGGAGTTCTGGGTATGGGTTTATATGGTTCCAATGAACCAACATTAAATTTTGAAACATCAGCGAATCAATCATATCCCTTGGAATTGGAAATAATATTCTATTTTGGTTTCTTTATTGCTTATGCTGTCAAATCGCCGATTCTACCCTTACATACATGGTTACCAGATACCCATGGAGAAGCACATTACAGTACATGTATGCTTCTAGCCGGAATCTTATTAAAAATGGGGGCATATGGGTTAATTCGGATCAATATGGAATTATTACCCCATGCCCATTCTATATTTTCTCCTTGGTTGATAATAGTAGGAACGATTCAAATAATCTATGCAGCTTCAACTTCTCCGGGTCAACGCAATTTAAAAAAGAGAATAGCCTATTCCTCGGTATCTCATATGGGTTTCACAATTATAGGAATTGGTTCCATAACCGATATAGGTCTCAATGGAGCTATTTTACAAATAATTTCTCATGGATTTATTGGCGCTGCACTTTTTTTCTTGGCAGGAACGACGTACGATAGAATACGTCTTGTTTATCTCGACGAAATGGGAGGAATAGCCATCCCAATGCCAAAAATATTTACCATGTTCAGTAGCTTCTCGATGGCTTCTCTTGCGTTGCCAGGAATGAGTGGTTTTGTTGCAGAATTGGTAGTCTTTTTTGGAATAATTACTAGTCCGAAATATCTTTTAATGCCAAAAGTACTAATTACTTTTGTAATGGCAATTGGAATGATATTAACTCCCATTTATTCATTATCTATGTCACGTCAGATATTCTATGGATACAAGCTGTTTCATGTTCCAAATTCTTCTTTTTTGGATTCTGGACCACGCGAACTATTTGTTTCGATCTGTATCTTTCTACCCGTAATAGGTATCGGTATTTATCCCGATTTCCTTCTCTCACTATCAGTTGACAAGGCAGAAACTATTCTATCTAATTACTTTTATAAATAGTTTTCATCAATAAGACGTCAAATAATCCTGCGATTTAAAAGGTCGTTCACTGTACAATGAAAAAACAAAAGAAAAAATGAAGTGAATCGGAATTGGAATCAGATACATCTCGAGTTTTTGAGGACCATTTAGTAGTGATTTAAAATGTAAATGGTCCTCAAAAACTCGCAAAAACTTTCGTTCTATGGATTGAAATTTCTATGTATTTAGTCCTTTTCTTCAATTAGATGTTAATGTGAATGAACCATAACTATGTAGTCCTATTCCTAATAGATTGACCCCAAAATAGCATATCCAAATTATAAGAAATCCCGCAGAAGCCACAATTGCCGAATTCGCGCCTTGCAAATTCCGATTTGTTCTAATATGTAAATAAATCGCGAATATGGTCCAAGTAATAAACGCCCAAGTTTCCTTGGGGTCCCAATTCCAATAAGACCCCCATGCCTCATTAGCCCATACCGCTCCCGAAAGAATGCCTATAGTTAAAAAGGTAAACCCTAGACTAATGACACGATAACTCCAATGATCCAATCGCTGAGTCAATTGATACCTGTGATAATTTCTAAATGAAAGAAAAGAAGTGCTTTGTAAAAGACTTCTTTTTTCATTCAAGGGGTGGATCTCCCCAAAGTAAAATGACCCAATTAATAAATTATTGCTTTTGCCAACAATGCCTATGTTTTTTCGAAATGTAATGAATAAAAGAGCTACTGATAATAACGATCCGCATAAAAGAGCTGCATAGCTCAATACCATCATACTTACGTGCATCATTAACCACCGGGATTGTAGGGCGGGGACTAATATTGCAGATTGATGTATTTGAGTTGAAAGACCCGAAGTCGCAAAGCCTTGGGTAAAAATCGCGCTTGGCGCGATTATTGTGCTTAAATCATTTTTCTTTTTGCGGTTCCCTATTTTAGGAACCATATGAATAATAGAGAAACTCCATGAAAGGAACATTAATGATTCATATAAATCACTTAACGGAAAATGTCTCGAAGAAATCCAACGAGTAACTAATAATCCTGTTATACAGAAAAAAGTGGCTATCGTGCCTTTTTCTGACGAATCATATAGTCCTACAATTTCATGGACTAAGAAAGTCATCAAATGAATCGTAATAACAATTGAAATGATCGAAAAAGAGATATGAGTTAATATATGTTCTAGGGTCGTAAATATCATAAAAAAATCATGAAAATGAATAAATAAAGGGTCCCCAATTACAAAATTGTAGTTCCAAATGAAATTTCATATAGGATTTATAGTGCCCCTTTTAGAGATGCCGCCACTCGGATTCGAACCGAGATGCTTTAGCACTGCTTCCTAAGAGCAGCGTGTCTACCGATTTCACCATAGCGGCTTGATCGAAGTCATCATAGTCCATATGATGTTCAATCGTCAAGATTGAAGGATTCAATGCAATATGTTTTAGGAAACGTTAGAATCGACGAATAAAGACTTGTTCAAATGAACATTTGAACGTTCAATAATATGATTGCGATGCGCTGTCATTTTTAACAACGGGTTTTCGCGTAGTATAAGTTCTCTCGGAACAGTTGGAACTAGAGGGTTATGTCCTCAGTTGAGGTCTAGAACTAAGAAATGACCCTTTATCTTTTTTGATAATTCATTGTTCAATGAACAAAAGAAAATAAATAGGAATAGGCTTTTTTATGTATCACAATTGGATAACTACATCCAAGGGCTTTCTGGAAATATTTATTTAGTTTGGTATTCAAACTGTATTAATGGTTGGGATCCTGATTTGATTGTATACAGAATTCGTCGTGTAAAAACTTACCAAACCGATTAGGTATTGGGCTGCATATAAAATAAAAGAGTTTCAATCTCTATCAGAATTTTATCATATGGTATGTACTTTACTTATAATTTAAATAAAGTCTATTAGAAAGAAAATCCATATCCAAAATAGATCCTATGTTTGGACCCTAGAATTGATCAATCTATATATCCGAATCCATTTTGGATTGCGAAAGATTGACTTCTTGTTCGTACATAAATATCGATCTAAAGGGGATCCGGAAAGTTACAAAGCACAAAGTCTTAAAATATTTTAATCCATTACTTTCATAGTTTCAAGGATTCATTAATTTTGACTACAGATTTTATACCCGCCTACGGAAAAAAATTTTCATAAAGGGAGCGTCGTTCATACTTGTTTCAAATTTTCCAAAAATATTAATGACGTATAACTATTCGGGATACATAATCAAATTCACCTTTCACAATAAAAGAAATTCAAAAAAAAAAATGGATTGTGAAAAGTGAATTGATGGGGAAAATAACAATCCCCATCTCTCCTATTATAAAAATGGACTTTAATGAAAAAAAAAATAAACCAAAATCAAAATATATTACAAATAAAAAAGAAAAATGAACATACAGACATAGAATAGAAAAAACCCAATAGATAGAAGAGTTCTTTATCCCTATATATCACAAATATACCACAACGGCCGGTTCAGTTCTATTGCATATAGATGAGTTCAAAACATCTATTTTTTCATAAATATTATCGATTCTTCGACGATTCAGATTTTTTCGATGAATATCGTTTCGTTTAGTTTAGGTTTGAAATAAAAAGAAAAATCCTAATACACAAGATAAAAATATGAAGAGATAAGAAGAGATGCGTCCGCCCCCTACATATTTGATACCCTCTCCCACAAAGAAAGTCGTAATGCCAACACTATTCGTAATTCCATCAACTATCCGTTTATCAAAAAAATGAGTTACTTGGGCTAATCCTCTTATACCCCTAATTAAGGATGTTGCATAAAAAACATCTACGTAACCACGATTATAGGACCAACTGTATATTCCATATATTATTCGATCCGAGAAAACTCTGTTAGGTCCCTTTTTTACAAATGAATTAATTAAGCGTAAACTTTGAAAAGATGAATAAACAGACCCATAGAAAAGAGACGCTATGAATATTCCAAAACAAGCTATACTGGCTGAAAAAATTGAATTTGTTACAAATTCATACCAATCCACGGAATAATTCCAATTTTTTTGTAAAAAGGTTTTTGGGGGGGTTAACAATTTCGATAATATATCAAACCCCGTTCCTGGTTGTCCGAAAGAGATTCCTATGAACCCGATGAACAAAGTAAACAGGAACAATACAAGCAGGGGCAATAACATTGTATTGTCCGACTCGCGGGGATATGTGGAAGTGTCTTTGTTGTCAGAGTGAGTACTAAACAATTGGATCGGATTTCCTACATTCCCATCCATTTGATAGATTTTTTTGGAAAAAGAGGAAAGCCTTTCATTATTAGTAATTACTAAGAGAGGTAGATTTTTGTTACCCAGCTCCGCCCCCTCTTTCCCCCATATAGGTATTGAGTATAAGGAACTCTTTTTAGTGCCACTGTAGTTTTGAAACCGAACGCGTAAACATCCCTCAAAGGTAAGTAGATAAATTCGAAACATATAAAATGCAGTTAATCCTGCCGCGGAACAAGCTATTATCGCAAACACGGGCGAATACAACCAACTATCATTAAGGATTTCATCTTTAGACCAAAAACAAGCAAGGGGTGGAATACCACAAAGAGAAAGTGTACCTACGTAAAAAGTAGTTTTTGTAATTGGAACATATTTCGTTAAACCACCCATAAGAACCATGTTCTGGCTTTTATCGGGAGAATAGCCAACAATAGATTCCATTGAATGGATAATGGACCCAGACCCTAAAAACAATAATGCTTTCGAATAGGCATGAGTTATCAAATGGAATAAAGCAGCTCGATAAGAACCTATACCCGGAGCTAACATAATATAACCCAATTGAGACATTGTAGAATAGGCTAGACTCTTTTTAATGTCTCTTTGAGCGAGAGACAAAGTCGACCCTAATAGTACCGTTATTATACCTATAAAAGAAATAAGTCCCATTATGCGAGGTATGACTCTGAAAAGAGGAAAAAGCCGAGCAACGAGAAAAACCCCCGCCGCTACCATAGTGGCGGCGTGTATAAGAGCCGAAATAGGAGTAGGGCCCTCCATGGCGTCGGGCAACCATACATGAAGGGGAAACTGTGCAGATTTCGCAACTGCGCCGACGAATAATAAGAAGGCACACAGAGTCACAAATAAAGAATTTACCCCATTATTAGAGATCAAATTATTCAAGATTTCAAACAATTCCCGAAATTCAAAACTACCCGTTATCCAATAAAAACCTAAGATTCCTAATAATAAACCAAAATCCCCTACACGATTCGTTACAAACGCCTTTTGACAAGCATTTGCCGCAATTGGTCGTGTAAACCAAAAACCGATTAATAAGTACGAGCACATTCCCACCAATTCCCAAAAAACATAAATTTGTATCAAATTGGTACTAGTAACTAACCCCAACATGGAAATAGTGGAGAAACCCATAGAAGCAAAAAATCTCAAATATCCTTGGTCATGAGACATATAATTGTCACTATAAATAAGAACCACGATTCCGACAGTAGTAATTAGTATTGACATGATAGAAGTAAGCGGGTCCATTAAGTGTCCAAACTCAAAAGAAAAATCATTATTGATGGTCCAAGAACATAGATATTGATAGACATAACTGCCTTTTATTTGGTGAATGGAAAGATCGGCCGAAAAAACCATAACTATACTTAACAACGAAATACTAGGAAAAGTCCACATACGACGGGCGTTTTTTGCTGCAGTCGGAATAAGCAGGAGTTCCAATCCGATTGATATAGTAACTAAAAGTGGAACGAAGGGTATAATCCACGCATATTGATATGTATGTTCCATAAGAAAATTAAACTTTTTCATTTTTCTTAATTATTTCCGATTCCCCAGTTTCTTTCTTTTTTGGAAAAAGTTATAATCAAATAAATTAAGAGAATCAAGATTTAGATATAAAAGAACTCAAATAGATATCTATATGCGAATATGGATATCTGTTTATAAGATATAAGGAAAACTTCAATCACTTAAAAATTACGTCAATCAAATATTCATATTCATGAATTATTCTTTCTCGGAGCATTGTATGTATATGTAATATGTAATGTAATATACGTGTAGAACAACAATCTTTTATTGAAAAGGAAAATAACATTTTCCCTTTTTCTCGGGTTTCTTCCATATTATTTTTTCTTTATCCCTGCTGTGCTCTAGATCGTACACGCGTATCTGCTTTTTTGTATGTTATGGGACAAGGAAGTTTTCGCTGCAGACTAAATTTAGGAATCATTCATTTTCGAACAATATATGTCTTTCACATCCAACTCTAAAAGTCCAAAATGGAAATGGCAGTTCCAAAGAAACGTACTTCTATGTCAAAAAAGCGTATTCGTAGAAATTTTTGGAAAAAAAGGGGATATTGGGTGGCGTTAAAGGCCTTATCTTTGGCAAAATCTATTTCTACCGGATATTCAAAAAGTTTTTGTTTGTTGGACAAAAAAAACAGTAAATAAGACTTTGAACTTTTACTTTGTTTTGTTTGGTTTGTTTTCTTTTTTATTTGTAATATATTTTGATTTTGGTTTATTTTTTTTTTCATTAAAGTCCATTTTTATAATAGGAGAGATGGGGATTGTTATTTTCCCCATCAATTCACTTTTCACAATCCATTTTTTTTTTTGAATTTCTTTTATTGTGAAAGGTGAATTTGATTATGTATCCCGAATAGTTATACGTCATTAATATTTTTGGAAAATTTGAAACAAGTATGAACGACGCTCCCTTTATGAAAATTTTTTTCCGTAGGCGGGTATAAAATCTGTAGTCAAAATTAATGAATCCTTGAAACTATGAAAGTAATGGATTAAAATATTTTAAGACTTTGTGCTTTGTAACTTTCCGGATCCCCTTTAGATCGATATTTATGTACGAACAAGAAGTCAATCTTTCGCAATCCAAAATGGATTCGGATATATAGATTGATCAATTCTAGGGTCCAAACATAGGATCTATTTTGGATATGGATTTTCTTTCTAATAGACTTTATTTAAATTATAAGTAAAGTACATACCATATGATAAAATTCTGATAGAGATTGAAACTCTTTTATTTTATATGCAGCCCAATACCTAATCGGTTTGGTAAGTTTTTACACGACGAATTCTGTATACAATCAAATCAGGATCCCAACCATTAATACAGTTTGAATACCAAACTAAATAAATATTTCCAGAAAGCCCTTGGATGTAGTTATCCAATTGTGATACATAAAAAAGCCTATTCCTATTTATTTTCTTTTGTTCATTGAACAATGAATTATCAAAAAAGATAAAGGGTCATTTCTTAGTTCTAGACCTCAACTGAGGACATAACCCTCTAGTTCCAACTGTTCCGAGAGAACTTATACTACGCGAAAACCCGTTGTTAAAAATGACAGCGCATCGCAATCATATTATTGAACGTTCAAATGTTCATTTGAACAAGTCTTTATTCGTCGATTCTAACGTTTCCTAAAACATATTGCATTGAATCCTTCAATCTTGACGATTGAACATCATATGGACTATGATGACTTCGATCAAGCCGCTATGGTGAAATCGGTAGACACGCTGCTCTTAGGAAGCAGTGCTAAAGCATCTCGGTTCGAATCCGAGTGGCGGCATCTCTAAAAGGGGCACTATAAATCCTATATGAAATTTCATTTGGAACTACAATTTTGTAATTGGGGACCCTTTATTTATTCATTTTCATGATTTTTTTATGATATTTACGACCCTAGAACATATATTAACTCATATCTCTTTTTCGATCATTTCAATTGTTATTACGATTCATTTGATGACTTTCTTAGTCCATGAAATTGTAGGACTATATGATTCGTCAGAAAAAGGCACGATAGCCACTTTTTTCTGTATAACAGGATTATTAGTTACTCGTTGGATTTCTTCGAGACATTTTCCGTTAAGTGATTTATATGAATCATTAATGTTCCTTTCATGGAGTTTCTCTATTATTCATATGGTTCCTAAAATAGGGAACCGCAAAAAGAAAAATGATTTAAGCACAATAATCGCGCCAAGCGCGATTTTTACCCAAGGCTTTGCGACTTCGGGTCTTTCAACTCAAATACATCAATCTGCAATATTAGTCCCCGCCCTACAATCCCGGTGGTTAATGATGCACGTAAGTATGATGGTATTGAGCTATGCAGCTCTTTTATGCGGATCGTTATTATCAGTAGCTCTTTTATTCATTACATTTCGAAAAAACATAGGCATTGTTGGCAAAAGCAATAATTTATTAATTGGGTCATTTTACTTTGGGGAGATCCACCCCTTGAATGAAAAAAGAAGTCTTTTACAAAGCACTTCTTTTCTTTCATTTAGAAATTATCACAGGTATCAATTGACTCAGCGATTGGATCATTGGAGTTATCGTGTCATTAGTCTAGGGTTTACCTTTTTAACTATAGGCATTCTTTCGGGAGCGGTATGGGCTAATGAGGCATGGGGGTCTTATTGGAATTGGGACCCCAAGGAAACTTGGGCGTTTATTACTTGGACCATATTCGCGATTTATTTACATATTAGAACAAATCGGAATTTGCAAGGCGCGAATTCGGCAATTGTGGCTTCTGCGGGATTTCTTATAATTTGGATATGCTATTTTGGGGTCAATCTATTAGGAATAGGACTACATAGTTATGGTTCATTCACATTAACATCTAATTGAAGAAAAGGACTAAATACATAGAAATTTCAATCCATAGAACGAAAGTTTTTGCGAGTTTTTGAGGACCATTTACATTTTAAATCACTACTAAATGGTCCTCAAAAACTCGAGATGTATCTGATTCCAATTCCGATTCACTTCATTTTTTCTTTTGTTTTTTCATTGTACAGTGAACGACCTTTTAAATCGCAGGATTATTTGACGTCTTATTGATGAAAACTATTTATAAAAGTAATTAGATAGAATAGTTTCTGCCTTGTCAACTGATAGTGAGAGAAGGAAATCGGGATAAATACCGATACCTATTACGGGTAGAAAGATACAGATCGAAACAAATAGTTCGCGTGGTCCAGAATCCAAAAAAGAAGAATTTGGAACATGAAACAGCTTGTATCCATAGAATATCTGACGTGACATAGATAATGAATAAATGGGAGTTAATATCATTCCAATTGCCATTACAAAAGTAATTAGTACTTTTGGCATTAAAAGATATTTCGGACTAGTAATTATTCCAAAAAAGACTACCAATTCTGCAACAAAACCACTCATTCCTGGCAACGCAAGAGAAGCCATCGAGAAGCTACTGAACATGGTAAATATTTTTGGCATTGGGATGGCTATTCCTCCCATTTCGTCGAGATAAACAAGACGTATTCTATCGTACGTCGTTCCTGCCAAGAAAAAAAGTGCAGCGCCAATAAATCCATGAGAAATTATTTGTAAAATAGCTCCATTGAGACCTATATCGGTTATGGAACCAATTCCTATAATTGTGAAACCCATATGAGATACCGAGGAATAGGCTATTCTCTTTTTTAAATTGCGTTGACCCGGAGAAGTTGAAGCTGCATAGATTATTTGAATCGTTCCTACTATTATCAACCAAGGAGAAAATATAGAATGGGCATGGGGTAATAATTCCATATTGATCCGAATTAACCCATATGCCCCCATTTTTAATAAGATTCCGGCTAGAAGCATACATGTACTGTAATGTGCTTCTCCATGGGTATCTGGTAACCATGTATGTAAGGGTAGAATCGGCGATTTGACAGCATAAGCAATAAAGAAACCAAAATAGAATATTATTTCCAATTCCAAGGGATATGATTGATTCGCTGATGTTTCAAAATTTAATGTTGGTTCATTGGAACCATATAAACCCATACCCAGAACTCCCATTAAGAGAAAAATTGAACCCCCCGCAGTGTACAAAATAAACTTTGTAGCTGAGTACAGACGTTTCTTACCCCCCCACATGGATAAAAGTAGGTAAACAGGAATTAATTCCAACTCCCACATGATGAAAAAAAGTAAAAGGTCTCGAGAAGAAAATAATCCTATTTGACCGCTGTACATTCCTAACATTAGGAAATAGAACAATCGCGAATCTCGAGTAACTGGCCGAGCCGCTAAAGTAGCTAAAGTAGTGATGAATCCCGTCAGTAAAATGGGTCCTATGGAAAGTCCATCGATTCCTAGTCTCCAGTGAAAATCAAAAATATTTATCCATTTATAATCCTCCTTCAATTGGATTAATGGATCGTCCAATTGAAAATGATAACAGAATGCATAGGTTGTTAGAAGGAGTTCTAACATGGAGATACAAATAGTATACCACCGAACCGCCCTATTTCCTCTATGAGGGAGAAAGAAAATTGAGAAACCCGCGGATATTGGAAAAACGACAATTATTGTTAACCAAGGAAAATAACTCGTGATAAAGACAAGATAGACTTTGACCAGAAAAACCCGCGCTCGAGAAAATCGATTTTCTCGAGCGCGGGTTTTTGTCGGTAAAAAGGAATCAAATGGATTCAAGTGGAATTGTATGAAACGTATCAATAAGCTAGACCCATGCTGCGAGTTGTCTCATGCCATAAATAAACCCGGACACTCAAGAAATCCGTTGGACAAGCGGATTCACATCTCTTACAACCTACACAGTCCTCTGTTCTTGGAGCAGAAGCAATTTGCTTAGCTTTGCATCCGTCCCAAGGTATCATTTCCAATACATCTGTGGGGCAAGCTCGTACACATTGAGTACACCCTATACATGTATCATAAATCTTTACTGAGTGTGACATTGGATTTATCCATTTTTTGAACGTTATCAATTTTCGATCCGGTCAAATCAGTAGTAACTGAATCATATATTGCAAACACCAGACGAATCAGTGGTTTACCAGAATTTTTTTGATAATCAATCTACTTCTGGATCTGTTCATGAAAGAGAGCCAAGCCAAAATATTTTGATATCTTACGTTTCGGCAAACATAGTCATACGAGTTATCCATAACACACTAATTTGAATTGGTAAATATTCTATCTGTCTTTATTTATATCATTACGACTATTTATTCAACAAATTCGATTGATTGATACGAGTTGATTTTCTGTTACGATAGGTCGACGAAACAATAGCTGGTCCAATAGCTGCTTCAGCGGCTGCAATAGCTATAATAAAGATCGAGAAAATGTCTCCTTTTAATTGACGACTATCAAATAAATTCGAAAATGTTACTAGATTTATATTAACCGCATTCAGTATAAGCTCAAGACACATAAGAGCTCTAACCATGTTTCGGCTTGTGATCAATCCATAAATACCGATAGAAAATAAATAGGCACTCAAAATAAGTACATGCTCAGTCATCATTGACCAACTCCTCATCAATCGAGATTGATTTCAATATGAACAAGAGTCAAATTTCACCGATTTGATTGACTAGAATCTAACAAGTACGAAACAAAGGAAGGTATCAGTAATAGATCGAACTAAAACTCAACCCCTTCCATTTTATAGATAACAGTAAAATAGAAAAATAGAACTGAAGGAAAATTTATGTGATATGATCATCATAACACAGAACAAAACAAAGCCTTATTTTTGATTTTGGATTTCTAATTCTAAGTATTTATTACTGACGAGCCATAGCAATTGCGCCTATCAAGGCAACTAAAAGAATTATAGAAATGAGTTCAAAGGGAAGATAAAAATCTGTTGATAAATGAATTCCAATTTGTTGAACGCTACTTGTCAGGTCCTGCTCCATAATCTGGTTTGATCTTGTAGTCCAAAGAATCCCGTACCATGACGTATTTGAAATAGTAGTAATTAGTGAAAAAAGAATACTTGTACAAACCAGTAAAGTGACTCCATCTCCAACTGTCAAAAGATATAAATCCTTGTAATATTCTGAACCATTCATGAACATCACAGCAAATACGATTAAGACATTTATGGCTCCTACGTAAATAAGGAGCTGTGCAGCAGCTACAAAATAGGAGTTAGATGAAATATGGAATAAAGATATACAAACAAGAACCAACCCCAATGAAAAGGCAGAATAAATTGGATTGGTAAGTAATACCACTCCCAGGCCTCCTAATATAAGACCCGATCCCAGAAACACTAAAAGAATATCATGTATTGGTCCAGGTAAATCCATTATGTGGAAAATCAAAATAAAAGATAAAAAAGTTGAAATATTTCATGACCTTACTGACTACTGACCGGGCCAGGAAAAAGGAGGTTACCCTATCTTTCTTTTTTTTTGTAAAGGATACGTTCCTAATTGAATGGAATCCCAACGTGGTGTGGATTGATGTAGATACGGTTATTGGGCCAATCCTTCTTCTGTATCCGAAAGCGGTTGGAATTGTATATTTCGAAATCATTACGGATATATGAATCTATTCTAAATCCAAATCAAGCCGTGATTCTCAACAATCAACGGTTTTGTTTTGTAGTTACTAACCAACCAAAAAGAAAGAAACTACGCTCCTTTAGATCAAAACTGAATCTTAGTAATCGTTCTTGAATCAAGGGGGTTATCCGTGGCTATTTTTATTTGAGTCGAATTCATAATTGGTCGAATTGTGTAATCTCCAATTACTGACATTGGTAACCGACCCAAAGCAATTTGATTATAATTCAATTCGTGACGATCATAAGTAGAAAGTTCATATTCTTCAGTCATAGATAAACAGTTTGTTGGACAATACTCGACGCAGTTACCACAAAATATACAGATTCCAAAATCAATACTATAATTAAGCAGTCGTTTCTTTCTAATATCTGTTTCCAATCTCCAATCAACAACGGGTAGATCCACGGGACATACACGAACACATACTTCACAAGCAATGCATTTATCAAATTCAAAGTGGATTCGACCGCGGAAACGTTCTGATACGATCGATTTTTCATAAGGATATTGAATAGTTACAGGTAAACGATTCGCGTGAGATAAGGTAATCATGAAACTTTGACCAATGTACCTTGCAGCTCGTATTGTTTGTTGACCGTAATTCATGAATCTAGTCACTATAGGGAACATATGGCGGATATCTATGAATAAATTGATGTTTCTTTCTCTTGCTTGAGAGAGGTTATGAATTTCGAATATGTATTCTGTTACAGTGAAAGGAGTTGGGAAGAAGTCGTCAATAATAGATTACCTAGAGAAACGGGTAAAAGAAATTTCCATCCAAGATTTAATAGTTGGTCCATTCTCATCCTAGGTAAAGTCCATCTTGTTGTGATAGAAATGAACAGGAACAAATAAGCTTTAGCTAATGTAATAAGGATACCAATTGTTGTTCCAAAGACTCCACCCGTTTTATTTATTCCGAAAAGTTCAGGAATGAATATGTACGGGATATATGGATCCCACCCGCCCAAGTAAAGAACTGTTACAAATAATGAAGAAACTAGTAGGTTTAGGTAAGAAGCAACGTAAAATAAACCAGATTTGATACCTGAATATTCAGTTTGATAACCCGCTACTAATTCCTCTTCTGCTTCTGGTAAATCAAAGGGTAATCTCTCACATTCCGCTAGGGAAGAAATTAGAAAAACTAAAAACCCTATAGGTTGGCGCCACAGATTCCATCCCCAAAACCCATATTTTGACTGTGCCTCAACTATATCAACTGTACTTGAACTGTTAGATAATCATAGTCGATGATAACATCACCGTTCCCATCGCTATTCCAGAACCGTACATGAAACCTCAGCTTCATACGGCTCCTCAACGGCCACAAATAAATCAAAAGACTGTTTTGGTTCCTTATTACTTTGGCATGTTTGTAGGGTGGGTAGAGTAAAGATGCATCGGAGAGTTCTGAATTCGACCAAAGAAATTCTGTCTGCTCTAATAACAAATAAAAAGCGCTTCTGAATTGATCTCATCCTTTATTTTCAAATTCTAATTGATTTTTGTTTAGTAATAGCTTAATCTTTCAATAAAATACTCGTACTCGTTGTATCAATAGACGACCCATATCTTTCGATTACGAAAAATAATTAGACACTACATACACTAGTTCAGTGTATCGTGATAGGAATTCCATCTGTATGAATATGGATGGGTTGGGGGAGATAAACAAAGACATCTTAGTATAGTATTCGAGGTTTCCTATTGTATTTTATTTCTTCCGTTCCTGTTCTTCTTTCTCACTAAAAAGAAAAAGAGGGGATTCTAAACTAAAAAAGGAAAGGATTATTTCGTTCCCGATAGTTATTTCTTTAATCGGTGGATAAGAGCATACTCTGGATCAGAATCGTGAGGAAGTACTGCTTGATCGTTTCTACCAACTTAAAGTCCTCATTATGATTCCTTTTATGGCAAAATATCCTTTTGGATACCTTACATTATCTCCATTATTAATCCTTTGTGTACCTTGGTGTTCCTAACCGTCCACTCATTTTTGATTGATCCCCGGTATGGTAATACATACAATACAATTGGAGAAACTCCATACAGTTGATCTTTTGCATCCGCTTCAAGTCATGGTGACTAATCAACCAATCTTGGGATAAACAGTTTCCACTGCTTATGTTTGCTTTCGCCTTACTCTCGTACATAGGGGATGAGAATCAATCTTTTGACTGCAAATTTATAAGCTGTTTTGTTTCACTCATATAACTATCCGGTTTAATTCATTGACCCGAATAATGAATAAAAAAAAGAAAGATATCTATTCAATACATTCAACCCCTTTCCTAGAAAGGAAGGAAAGAGGTAAAGGTTCATGTTCGAACGAATCACACGTAGAGATATTGATAACACACATGGAGTTAACGGTATTTCATAACTAATGGATTGAGCGGCGGCTCGTAGACCACCCGAAAAGGAATATTTATTATTCGATCCATATCCTGACATAAGAAGTCCAATAGGAGCAATACTGGAAATAGCGATCCATAAAAAAACACCTATACTGAGGTCGGCTAGAACAAAACGATAGCCAAAAGGAATTGCTGAATAACTTAGTAGAATGGATATGACTGCTATAGATGGTCCGATACTGAATAACCGAACATCTCCTCTAGACGGTAGAAGATCTTCTTTGAAAAGTAGTTTGATCCCATCCGCCGGAGCTTGAAGAATTCCCAAAGGACCAGCATATTCGGGACCAATACGTTGTTGTATCCCTGCGGATATTTCTCTTTCTAACCACACAATCACGAGTACACCTATTGTGATTCCCACTATAGGAGTAAAAATGGGGACAAGCAACCATACGAGGCCATACACCTCTTTTAAGGATTCCGATCTGGAAAAAGAATTGATAGCCTGTATTTCTGTCGTATCAATTATCATTTCAACGATCAACTTCTCCCATAATGATATCTATACTACCTAGTATCGTCATGATATCAGCCAATTTCATTCTTTTAACTAGCTGAGGAAGAATTTGCAAATTGATGAAACCGGGTGGACGAATTTTCCATCTCCAGGGAAACCCACTATTATCTCCGATCAGAAAAATTCCCAATTCTCCTTTTGGGGCTTCGACTCTCACATAAAGTTCTTGTTTCGACAATTCAAAAGTGGGAGAAGGCTTTTTACTAATGAATCGATATTTAAAATCATTCCATTCGAAATCCCTTGCTTTATCAAAGCGCCGTACTTCTAAATTCTCATAGGGCCCGCCCGGAATTCCCTCCAGAGCCTGTTGAATCATTTTTATGGATTCCGCCATTTCACTGATTCGTACTAAATAACGAGCTAACGAGTCTCCTTCTTTTTGCCATTGGACCCCCCAATCGAATTCATCGTAACACTCATAACGATCAATTTTACGAAGATCCCATTGGATTCCGGAAGCTCGTAGCATTGGTCCTGATAAACCCCAATTTATGGCTTCTTCTCCACCAATAATGCCCACCCCTTCAACTCGTTCCAAAAAAATGGGATTCCGTGTAATAAGTTTTTGATATTCAACAACCCCTGTTAAAAAATAATCGCAGAAATCCAAACATTTATCTATCCAGCCATGAGGTAGATCAGCAGCTACCCCCCCGATACGGAAATAATTATGCATCATTCGCATACCTGTGGCAGCTTCGAATAGATCATATAGCAATTCCCTCTCTCTGAAAATATAGAAGAAGGGAGTCTGTGCACCGATATCTGCCATAAAAGGCCCAAGCCATAATAAATGAGAAGCTATACGACTCAACTCCAGCATAATGACTCTGATATAGCTGGCTCTTTTAGGTACTTGAATATTTCCCAATTGTTCTGGCGCATTTACCGTTATCGCCTCTGTGAACATAGTAGCTAAATAATCCCAACGTGTTACATAAGGTAGATACTGTATAATTGTTCGGTTTTCCGCAATTTTTTCCATCCCCCTATGTAAATAACCCAATACGGGTTCACAGTCAATAACATCTTCACCGTCTAGAGTAACGATGAGTCGAAGAACACCATGCATTGATGGGTGGTGCGGACCCATATTGACTATCATGAAGTCTTTTCTTGTTTCCGGTACAGTCATATGTTTTCTTCCCCCGATTCATTATTTCATGAATTGCTGGAAACGAGGTTCATCAAAATTCAAGATCCAATAAACCAAATAATTCAAACGAATCTTACAATTAACGAATTTTTGGTTCCCGAATATCCAACTGACCAATTAATTCTTTATAACGTACTCTATTTTTCTTTGACAAATAAGCCAGTAGTCGTTGACGTTTTCCAAGAATTTTCCGCAGACCTCTCTGAGATAAATAGTCTCTTCTGTGCAATTCCAAATGGGAAGTAAGTCTCCGTATCTTATTGGTGAAGCTGAATATTTGAAATTCAACAGATCCTTTGTTTTTTTCTTCTTGCGGAATAACCGAGATTAATGAGTTTTTTATCATAAAAATTTCTTTCTCTTTTTTCTTTCTTTTCTGATATTACTGATCAGAAATAATAATAATGCCGCTCGTTTAGGTCTGGTACGCACAATAAAATAATCTGGATTTAGTCATAGACTACTTTTTTTGTCTATCGAATCCAATTCAAAGTTGTATTTCTACATTGGATTCGATAGAAAGAGATGGTATATTTCTATGCTCACAAAAGGTAATGATTTGGACTTAAGAAAATTCTTCCGATTCATTTCTAGATCCAATTGCTATGATACATCATTGAATCAGTATCGTGTATCAGAATGTAACATAACCCGCGTACATCTGTATGCCTTTAGCTGCTAGATATGACACGTAATATAGATATATAGCAAACGTACCATCAACGAATTCTGAATCGTGGATACATATGTATCCTTGACATACTGAAACGACTTCCATTATTGATATCAAACCAGTAGCGATTCATACAAGCTAAATCTTCTAATCGATAATTGGGCCAAAGAAACAATTTGAATTGGATCAATTCATTTCTATCCGTATCAATATGCTTGTCCTCATCCAAAAAATGCACACAGTTCTTTATGTTATACTCGGCGACCCATACTGGATCGCTATCCAAAAGTCTCCTCCGACTTCGACTTCGAGAACCAAAACAACCTCGAATTCTAAACTCTCTCCGACGTCTAGTAGATGGAATATTGTCAGGAACAAGCAAATCATATTTCCTTTCTCGGCATCTTTGATTAGTTTGGTGCTGATTCTTATGGACCAAGGAAATACTTATTGTTTGATACATAATTGATTGTCCATCCAATGTTATAAACAAACGAATCGGATCGACAATCAATATTTCTTGTTTTACGAGGGTTGGAAAATTTAGTAGAATAGACTTCATCGAATTCTGTAGATCCACCAACATACCCGCCTCATCGTCGTCTAGTTGCGAAAAGCATAGAACAAGATTCTTTGGACTTTTCCCCATCTTAAGCCCGAAACTAAATCCCCCGATAGGCCCCTGATTCACATTTGGATCCACGTCGAGTTGAGAAAGCAAATGTTTTTCCAGGACTAATCTTAGTTGTGCTCGACGAATAGCATTCTCGAGTTGTCTTCGTTTTAGACTTTTTTGATCTTGATCAATGTCTGATCCAAGATTCTTTTGGTCCGCCTCTTCTTTTTCTTTTTGAATAAGCTCTTCTCTTTCTTTAAGCAGTCGATTAAGCTCTTCTTCTTTTTCTCGCTTAAGCCCTTCTTTTGCTCTTTGTTCTCTTTTTTCTTCTCGACGAATATTTCGTTCTAGATCTTTGTTGTTAAAGATTTCCTTGTCGAAAACAAGTAATTCAATTGGTACGATCCACGGCTCATGCTCATATGCACGAGCATACGTATATGCACCATAAAGTCGCACTAATTCTAAAAAGAACCAAAAGAACCGAAGTTCCACTGTCTGTTTCATTTGAATTCTCTGACCCGAAAACTTCACTTTTATTACGTCTTTATTCATTTCCACCCGATCAAACGAGAAAGGGTCTGTATTCTCTATAATAACTTTATGAAGAAGTTCCGACTCAAAAAATTTTCCCCTTTCCTCCACCAGATCCTCTAGACTCACAGGAATTTTAGTAAGATCTATATCCAGAAAAAGCTTTTCTTCGCGAAAATAATTCATATTTTGGGAAAAATAATCATTAAAAGATGAAGAATCGCTAGGAAGATCATCACTAATAGATGAATGATCATTAACAGAAATATATGAGTATGAGTCCTTCTTGTCCTCATAAAAAATATATTTATGTAATAAAAGATCATATCTGTAGTTTTTTTTTAATTTATGAATCGGTAATGGTAATGAATCCATTACATCTTTTTTTTGTTTCTCGCAATGAATGGGTTGGGCTTTTTTGTATGAATCTTTTTTTGATTTTTTATTTTGACTCGTACGGCGTTTACTGACCTTATTTCGCCATTTTTGCGGTGCTAACTTAGACCATCTAGTCTGAGATAAATTGTATTGATAATGACCCCTTAACCAGTTTTTCCATTTATCAGGATTCGATTTAGGACTTGATTTTGCAATTCCTAGTATCCGCAAAAAGTCTTTTATTCTATTCTTAAGAAAAAGAAGTGCTCCGCGATCTGATCTCGAGCGATACTTCTTCGCGTGTGTTTGCGATAAATTGTAAAATACATGCGCTTGGGACAAGAAAGATAAGTTCCGTCGCCGCCGAGAAGTCTGTGATTTCTCATCACTAATATTAGAATGCGATTTTTTTATATTAGAACGCGATTTTTTGAGAATCGAAATAAAGTTCATTATGGCTTTTTTTTTTTTTGCTTCAACAATTCTTTTTTTATTATCCTCAATCATTTTTCTTTTTGATTCAAAGAAAAGTTGTGCATGAATTCTGGAAAAATTCATGGTACATAGAAAAATATCCATGTATATTCTTTCAATGAATAAATATTTTATGATAAGGCGCAATTTATGTTTTAATCGGGCACCCATTCCGCTTAATATCTCCCAAACAGATGGCCGTATTTCCCATTTTTCAGCATCAAGACCCATCTCACTAATATTTCCATCTGGAGTTAGATGGAGGTCTAGTAGTTCTTCTTGCAATTTTTTTATTTCGCCCCCGATTCTCCCTCTCTTAATGTGCATCTTCCTCATTTGAATTTGTGAATGAGTCGAATTTGTAGCAGGCGCGGGAAGATTATTTCGAAAGGCCATTCTATTATTATATCTATTATTAGGTCGAAGGACCTTTCGTTTGGAAACCCCAACCCCCCCCCGATTGCGTCTTGCCGGGAGGATTCTGCTATAGTTTTGCTTTTGAGGCGTTTGAAGTTGAGATACTCTCTTTTTTATTTCTCTATTTGGTTTGCGGAAAATGGGATTTTTTTTTTGAATCCATCTCGTTTTATCTTTTAAGATCCTCAGTATTGTCCGTATAAATGGAAACCTTTTTATTAAAGGTCTTATTAGACCTCTTATTCGAACTGAAAAAGGTTTCTTTTTCTCTTTTCTAATTCTTTTTTTGAGTTCTTCCAAAATGGGTGTAAAAAAAGAAGGTTTTTTTATAGGACGACCAAAAGGTCTTGTCACTGCCCCTCCCCCCATTGTTAAATAAAAAGAAGCTTCGTGTTTCTGTTTCCTTTTTCTTTTCTTTTTCCAATCTGCATTTCCTTTTTTCTCTTTCATTGGATCTCTATGGCGGGATCGTAGCTTAGACCTGCGCCAAGGTTTTGGATAGAAAGGGGATAGGACCCTTATCTGAATGCCTTCGATTAACCAGTCGTTCGGAAATTCTGTGTCTGATATTTCAACGCCAGTATAAGTGCATTTTATATGTATTTCTTTCTTCCAATCGCGCCAATCCGCGGACCATTCGGGAGTTCGACAGAATAACATACGGACGAGATTTTTCGCTATTATTATTGAAGGCAATAGGATGTATTTTCTAAAATTCGACTGGGCTAGTACGGCGAGACCTCTTGATCCTTGCAGCACCAGGACAAGCTCCCAAGATCCTGTTTTTAGCAGTTCTTCAAACTGCGCTTGTACACGTTCTATGGTTGTTTCTGATACTTCAATTTCCTCTTCCTCCGAAAGATATCGCGTTTCTGTCGGTTCTTTATCTTTTTTTATCTCAGAATCCGAAGTTGAGACTTCGAATTTGGGACCTTTCCCCGCCCAAATACGAAAAATATTTTTTATTCTTTTGATATTGGAGATGATTTTGGAGATATCAAAAAAAGCAAAAAGTATTCTTTCTGTTTTGCCCGAAAAAAGTGGAGACCGGGCGGTTAGTTGATACAGACTCGAAATAGCTGCTTTACGTCTTTGAATGGCCGTGGATCCCATGATTAGGCCCCTCTCCAAATCCGGTTCTTTTGGGTACTGTAGTAGCGCTATCTCTTTCTCGGTTGGGTCGTCTAGTTCTGATGAACCATCGAAATCAGACTCAGTTTTGGTTTTCTGAGTCTCCTCCTCCTCCTTATAAACTACCAAGCGTTTGTATAGTCTTAAAAGAACCGGATAGTACTCTGACAGTTCGTACCCAAGTTCTGTCTCCTCCTCTTGAAAATCGAGACCCAAGTTGCGTGACCATCGAGGAACTTTTGTACCGATTTTTTTATCCCCAATCCGCTGAGCCAACGTTTTACGTCTGTAAAACAACGATGAAGGAAGAAAACCCGCATCATCTGGGGGCGTGCATCCCGCTAGAACACCCCAAATTGGGAATTCCCTGTAATCGAAGCATCGTTGGGGGTATTTCTTGTGTAGCCTCACATATTCTGGGTCACCAACAGCCCAGACAGTGGTAAGCAGAGGCACAAGTTGTCCCTTCCGTTTTGTGTACTGTGCGATCGCCAGGTCTAGTTCGCTGGTGCTTCGACGATCTGGTCCGCTCAAAAAAGGATCATATACATTACGCAAGTATTTTTGCTTAATCTCATTATCGTCCTCGTCGTACTCGCACTCGCACACTCTGGTCCTTTTTTCGAGCACATCCGAAACAAGGGCTCCCTTGCTTAGAGCTCTTATTCGATGTACTAATTCACGGCGCATTTTCTTCCTTTTTTTTCTGTTGATAAAAACCCAATCCCTCTTGGGTTTCCAAGAGGGATCGGAACCCCATAGTCTTAGTCTTCTTGGGTCTATTTGATTAGGCCAAAACGTGAGATTTCTCTGCACCCTTTTCCAAAGAGCTAACAAATCGGGTGGGTGTGTCAAAGATATTCTTCGTTTTCCATAACCTGGACGTATGCGAAAAAAATATTGTGACATTTCATCTATTACTGGTTTTTCAAAGTTATTATTTTTTATATATCGTAATGGACGATTCCATTGTTGATAGTCGAACAGAAGGTTTACAATTTGTTCTTCGAACCAAAAGAGGTAGTTTTTATTTCTTTTCCGCGTTCGCTTCCATTTTTTGAATTCTAAGTTGTCTGGCACTCTCCTAGTCGAAGCAGGCAACGGTATTCTGCCTAAATAGTAGATATTGGTGATTAATAAGATAATAACAAAGAGTTGATCTTTAGATCTTAAAAACAACCCTGACGCATAGTACTTACAAAGTAGAATGTACTTATTCTTCAGCCTAATAGAATTCATTTTCCGTCTCCAAATAGAATTCATTTTCCGTATCCAAAATAATACCAACCCAACCCATTTCATGAAGAAAATGTGACCGATTAACCAACCAACAAAACTACTTGTTACAAATAACATCTTGTTCTTGCATTGAAACATAGAAACGTTGAC